TCTTAAGAATCAGAGTCTTTTTTTCGCTTTTTTTCGTCTAAATGGCAAAGTGGATTTCTTTTTCTGCTGGTTCAAAGAACTCCATTCTCTTTTTTCTGATGATGCTTTTGAAAAATGAACTTCATTGATTGATTCAGAACACCTCTTCCTTGATCTTGATAGTATCTATGGGTATTAGAACAAGGGGGGGGGATCACTCAATTTCCTGGATTATATATATTTCTGTAGATTAGATATCGTACAAATACTTTCTATACTCTTACCCTATTTATTTTTTATTTTAGTATCTCAGAAAAATGGAAAATTCATTGAATAAGTTTTCTTTTTTTTGTCCACTACTTTATTTTCTATTTTATTGTACGTAATAAATCGAAAAAAAAAGTTCTGATACATCTGGAAAACCGAAACCAAGACTAGGAAGACAAATAATGCCTCCTAGAATTATTTGTTCCCCGCATTTCTAGTTCGTTCTATTACCCACTTACTTATGCTAATATCTATCCCAATTTTATTCTATTTGAAATATCATAAAATGGATCCATTTTATGATATTTCAATCTGGCAATAGTAACATAGTCCTATCAATTCAATTTGGCTAAAAAAAAAACAAAGAAAGAGGTGGTAAAGTCATAAAGTCAAATAAAATAGTCTTCTTCAAACAAAAATCTACCTATTATGACTAGGAATGCGATACAAGGGATTCCCTGAAGCTCGTAGAAAAAGAGCAGGTAAATAAAAGGTTTTTCAGAATTGATTTTTTTTGATCATACATAATTGACAACAAAAATTTTTTTCTTTTTACGAACCTGATGTCAATAAATCCGCGAGTCTAGAAATTCATTTCGGCCAATTGAACCTTCTCGAACTGTTTCTTTTTAAGAACCAAAAAGATTTGTGCCAAAATAACAGATGCCAAGAAGACCAAAAGACCTTGGACACGTAATGGATCTTGAAGTACTATTTCTGCATCTCCCTGACCAAATCCACCCACATTAGGATTACTCGTTAATGGTTGATCAAATTGGATGGATTCACCCTCTGAAACAAGAACTTCTGGTCCTGGAGGGATAATATCAACCACTTGACGTCCATCCGATGGATCTGTTATGGTTATTTCATATCCCCCTTTTTCTTTTCGTATGATTTTACTTACTATGCCCGCTCCTGTAGCATTATAAACTGTATTGTTACTCTTGCTTCCGTCGGGATAAATCTGACCCCTTCCCCTATTCCCCCCTACGTATATAGGATATTTTAAGAAGTGAACATCTTTCTTAGTAGCGGGGTCGGGGGAAAGAATAGGAAAGGTGATTTCACTATATTTCTGACCAGGGACAGGCCCTATCACAAGAATATTTTTTTTATTAGGGCGATAGCTCTGAAAAGACAAATTGCCTATCTTTTCTTTCATCTCGGGAGAAATACGATCGGAAGGAGCTAATTCAAACCCCTCCGGTAAAATAAGAACAGCCCCCACATTCAAACCCCCTTTCTTACCATTAGCAAGAACTTGTTTCACTTGCTTATCATAAGGAATTCGAACAACTGCTTCAAATACAGTATCAGGAAGTACCGCTTGTGGAACCTCGATATCCACGGGCTTATTAGCTAAATGGCAATTGGCACATACAATACGCCCAGTCGCTTCTCGTGGATTTTCATAACCCTGCTGCGCAAAAATGGGATATGCACTTGAAATGGATGTCCGAGTTATGATATATATCATGAGCGATATGGAAATAGATCGAGTAATATGTTCCTTTATCCAAGAAAAAGTATTTCTAGTTTGCATGGTCTAATCATTGATCCGAAAATTTCTACAATAAATTGGGTAGGTCGCTAGTATAGTTCCCTATCCACGATTCTGCTATTTATTGGAATCATTTTACTGGAATACTATAGTATGAAAATCCCCCGGATAGAAAGTTTTTAATACTTATGTAGAACTACAAAGTAAGAAACATTCTAATTGGATTATTTATCAATCATTCATTGAATGATAAATAACTACAAGTGACGGAGATACACGATTTAAATAACGAAAAATCCAATATTTAAAAATAGTATCGAGAATAACTGGAAAGGTGGAAACAAGACCAGATATAATTTGATCATTATGACCAAATCCAAAATCTTTGTAGACAGAACCAATCATTAGTTCCCAACCGTGGGGTGAATGAAATCCGATACATAAATCGGTTAATAAAAGAATCGAAAAAGCTTTTACTGTATCACTTAAGTTATATAGGAATTCCTGAGCCCAAGAGTTAAGAATAACAAGTTCTTCATTTCCTAAAATAGAATAACCGCTTAGAATAACAAAACAGATTATATTTGTCGAGAAGTGCAAAATCGTATGGATACAATCCTCATTGTGTATCTTGATTAATTGGATCGTTTCTTTGTGGATTCCTATAGGAAGCTTTTGTAGATGTGTCTCCGAGTATTCCTTGATCATTTCTTCCAAGAAGAGGATTTCCTCTAATTCTATGAACTTTTCTAGAATACTTTTTTCTTGAATATCATTCAAAAAAATTTCGGATTGACCAGTATTCGACCAATTAGTAACCCAAGATTCCATACTTTTAGTAAATGAGAGAGAAATCCACCAGGGCAGAAATACTATAGATGCAAGATACAAAAGAGGAGTGAATGCTTTCTTTTTTGCCATTTTTCACCTGTGAATTTTTAATTAACCCACTTCATTTGTCGACTCTATGTGATCGAATATTTCTTTCAAATATGAGTTCTAGACAAGGTATCAAACCTATGAATCTATTTTATTTGTGATTTTGTTTGAATCTAGAAAGAATACAGAAATAGACTAAGACTCCACTTCGAATTCGACTGAAGAAATAATACAAAATCTTGTTTCCAGATATCTCACTTCATCAAATTCCAAACAAGTGTCTCCTTTCGATGAATGACCGAAAGAAGTACTTTAAGGAATGAATATTATTGAGATTTTGAGACGAAAGAACTCCTTTTCTATCAAAATATCCAATATTTCGAAAAAATTCCAACGATTCCCCATAGTCAAGAATAGAATAATTGAGAGAAAGAGATTGTGATGATCAAAAAAATGAGCGGCAAAACAAGACAGAAATGGGCCAGTTATCCTTATTAAGAAAACCCATTATTGGGTATTAAAGAACACAAACGAAAGGATAAAAAGGGGTCGATTGACAAAAAGAAAATAATTTACAAGATATGATTTATCTGCATCTAAAGTATCACTTAGTTATAGAAAAAAACAGGATTCTTGCATTTTTTCCCTCCTACTGAGAAAGCATTCGTTCTTCAGCCCAGTCCCTTTTCTCAAAAGACTTCAATTGGTACGCGCAAGAAATAGGCCAATTCCGCGGCTTTTTGTTCAATTTCTCGTGGAGTCAAATTCTCATCAGTACGGGTCAACGGAATAGCCCCCCGGCCTCTGATGTCCATATAAAGGACACGACGAGCATAAATACCCTCTTTAACTTCTATTCTAACGGATTGAATATCTTTTATAAGGAATCGGAGGAATATGCGACGATTTTTTCCAGGAAATCCCCAACGAAAAATACACACTATTCCTTCCTTTCTATCGAATCGATCATAACCACTACCTACATTCCAGGAAATTGTGCACCACAAATAAGAACTAATAAAGAGACCCGCGATCCCGTAGAAAGACATCACGATCCCTTGTGGAAAAAAAATGATTTGCTGAGACGGAACAAAAGATATCAAATTTCTACCAAGATAACTGGAAGTTCCAACCAATAAGAATCCTAATGAACCTAAAAAAACGATAAGGGCCCAGCAAAAATTACTTAGTTTTCGAGACCCCGTTATAAGTTCTATCCATATATGTTCTGATCGCCAACTCATACTTGATCCGATTGCATTTTATTGGAATTGAGAGAATACCCCAAATGATTTTGACTTTACTTTTTTTGTTTCTGAATGAACTCTCATCAACTAGCACTAGTTTGATGTGAACTAGCACTAGTTTGATGGGAACCTTTAGGAGTAATTCATCAAATTGGTTAGATCTAAAATAATAACATACCCTTCATATGATCCCAATATACATATTGATATACATATAGATCCACCAACTTTACATTTTAGGCATCCAGCGATCCTGATCTATTTGAAACTAGCTAGAATTCAGTTACCCATAGATCATTTTCTGCAGGCATAAGAGCTTTTTCCTTTATGTTCGGCGGAAATCACATGCTCTACCATATTTCCCGAAATAAATATCTGTGTTATGCTACAAGTCTAAGTTTCAAAAAAAAACGGATGATATTGGGTCCCCTCAGATCTAAACAATCTTGTTTTTTTGAACATGAAGAAATAAAGAAGCCATTGCAATTGCCGGAAATACTAGGCCTACTAAAGGCACAAAAATAGAGGGAAAATTGAAAGTTGTCATAAAATGGGTACCTCGATTTACTATTTGTACCTGTTCTTATTTTTTTTTTTAAATATCATATTTTATATTTATACTAATTATAATTAAGAATTGTAATTATTATGAATTCATAGTTTAATTCAATTTGAAAATTCTTATTAGAGATATAAGTATCTAAGAGTATATAAAATAAGTCCAAGGAATGTAGAACTAAATAAATGGACTTATTCATCTATCTATATGAAAGATACATATGATAATCCATTTTATTATTTTTCTTCATTTCTTTGTGTTTTGTTCTTGTCTTCGAATTTAATAAAGAAAGAGTTTCTTACAAATTATCGAAAGATTCGTTAGAATGCGACACAACCGGAATTTTTAGTGAAAATGGGATTTTCGGGAGATGGAGAAAGATACAAAACTATATATCTATTTTTTCTATATTTGAATTTAATTATATACGTAAGACGCAATTCGTTTTATTTGCCTAATTTCACGAAAGGAAGAACTCATGTTTTTATCTTGTTGATAGAGACTTCTTAATTAGTAATCGGGAATCTAGGTAAAAAAAAAGAGTTATCCTCCACTTTTGATTCTT